TCTAAAAAAGAAACCGGATTCTAAGTTGTGAAACAAAACTAAAGGGATGTGGGTAAAAGGAGGGATGATAGATAGAAGGAAGAAAAATAAGAAAGATATAAGATTCCTATGTGTATGGTCCATGAATTACATCATAAAAGGCAATGTGATAAAGCATCAATATAATAAAATAATAAAAATAAGAGAGAATTCAAAATCGTAATTTTGTGAAACAATAAATAAAAATTGAAAGCAATAATAAAGAGCAGCCCAGGTTAATAAAACTGAGAAAATTAACTCGGAAAGTTTGGAAGCTCCGTTGCAGGATTCAAACCTAACCATTAAAGGAGAAGCTGTGGGAACGACAAAACCTATGACTACATAGGATTGATTTTATTGAAAGGAATCCTAATACTTCATTGGGTGGGATGGCGGAACAAACCAAAAAAATTGCTTTATTTGATAAGGTTATAAATTAACAAATAAGACAAGAAAGAGTAAATATTCGCCCGCGAAATCTTTATTGGATTAGAATACTTTACTATGCTTCAATAAGGGTCGAAATAAGGATATTCCTTATAAAAAAGAGAGATTACATTATCCACAAATATAGAATTTGAATATATTCTAGATCTTCTTTCTTGACTATATATTTTTCTATTTTAATAAATAAATGCAAAATAAAAAAAACCTATTCTATTATATATTGATGTGTATCTATCCGTAATATTTTGGAATATTATGAAATTCGAGAAATTTGCACGCTTTCTGATTTCATTCGCGAGGAGCTGGATGAGAAGAAACTCTCATGTCCAGTTTTGCAGTAGAGATGGAACTAAAAAAGAACCATCGACTATAACCCCAAAAGAACTAGATTTCGTAAACAACATAGAGGAAGAATGAAGGGAAAATCCTGCCGAGGCAATCGTATTTGTTTTGGTAGATATGCTCTTCAAGTACTTGAACCCGCTTGGATTACAGCGAGACAGATAGAAGCAGGACGAAGAGCAATGACACGATATGCACGTCGTGGTGGAAAACTATGGGTACGTATATTTCCCGACAAACCGGTTACACTAAGACCCACAGAAACACGTATGGGCTCAGGAAAGGGATCCCCCGAATATTGGGTAGCCGTTGTTAAACCAGGTCGAATACTTTATGAAATGAGCGGAGTATCAGAAACTATAGCTAGAGCAGCTATCTCCATAGCTGCCAGTAAAATGCCTATACGAAGCCAATTTCTTAGATTAGAGATATAGACTCCCCCAAAAAGTCTACAATAGATCTTTCATTCCTTTGCACTGAAATAACAAATTTAAATCCAAATAATATGATTCAACCTCAGACCCTTTTAAATGTAGCGGATAACAGTGGAGCTCGAAAATTGATGTGTATTCGAGTCATAGGAGCTGCTGGTAATCAGCGATATGCTCGTATTGGTGATGTTATTGTTGCTGTAATCAAAGACGCAGTGCCCCAAATGCCTCTAGAAAGATCCGAAGTAATTCGAGCTGTAATTGTACGTACATGTAAAGAATTCAAATGTCAAGACGGTATAATAATACGCTATGATGACAATGCAGCAGTTATCATTGATCAAAAAGGAAATCCAAAAGGAACCCGAGTTTTTGGCGCGATTGCCGAAGAATTGAGAGAATTGAATTTTACTAAAATAGTTTCATTAGCTCCTGAAGTATTATAAATACTAGTAGATGAGATATAGATCAAAGAAAAAATTAGTAGATTGTGTTTTACGTATATGCTTTAGAATCCAAAAGAAAAAGAAAAACATGTTGATTATCTAAAAATTAGGAGGAACCTAGAATTAGAGTCTTATGGGCAAGGACACTATTGCGGATTTACTAACCTCTATAAGAAACGCAGACATGAGCAAAAAAGGAACTGTTCGAGTAGTATCTACAAATATCACCGAAAACATTGTTAAAATACTTCTACGAGAGGGTTTTATTGAAAGTGTTCGGAAACATCAAGAAAGTAACAGATATTTCTTGGTTTCAACTTTGCGACATCAAAAGAGAAGGACTAGAAAGGGAATATATAGAACTAGAACCTTTTTAAAGCGTATCAGCCGACCCGGCTTACGAATTTATGTTAACTATCAAGGAATTCCTAAGGTTTTGGGCGGAATGGGAATTGCTATTCTTTCTACTTCTCGAGGTATAATGACAGATCGAGAAGCTCGACTAAACAGAATTGGGGGAGAAGTCTTATGTTATATATGGTAATGGCCCCGCCTATAGTACCCGAATTCTATCTCGAACTTCCTATTTTTCTATTTGCATTTTTGAAATAGGCGAAAAAATATGACAGAAAAAAAAAATAGGAGAGAAAAAAAAAACCCGAGAGAAGCTAAAGTGACTTTCGAAGGTTTAGTTACGGAAGCCCTACCCAACGGAATGTTCCGAGTTCGCTTAGAGAATGACGCCATCATCCTGGGCTATATTTCAGGAAAAATCCGGTCCAGTTCTATACGAATACTGATGGGGGATAGGGTCAAAATTGAAGTAAGTCGTTATGATTCAAGCAAGGGGCGTATAATTTATAGACTTCCCCATAAGGATTCGAAGCGTACCGAAGACTCGAAGGATACTGAAGATTTGAAGGATACCAATACCAAAGATCCAAAGGATTAGGTTTTTCTTGGATAATAAATTCCAAATTTCCAAATTTAAGTGAAGAGGCTTATTTTTTCCAAAAGAGTAGATTCATAGTTTCAGAAAGGAATATCTAAATATGAAAATAAGAGCTTCCGTTCGTAAAATTTGTACAAAATGTCGACTGATTCGTAGGCGTGGGCGAATTAGAGTCATTTGTTCCAATCCGAAGCATAAACAAAGACAGGGGTAATCTTTCAAAAAGGGGCTTTCCTTTCTAAAAAGTAAAAAAAAAATACTCACAGAAATGCCCAAATTCCGAATCCCAAAAATGGAAGTAAAGGATATATTTTACCCTGAAACGGATATCTTTGTATCTTTTTTTCTTTTTGTTATTTCTAACTCATATTTATGAGATAATAAAATATGACAAAGGCTATACCAAAAATAGGTTCACGTAAGAAAGCGCGTATTGGTTTGCGCAGGAATGCCCGTTTTAGTTTACGGAAGAGTGCCCGTAGAATAACAAAAGGGGTTATTCATGTTCAAGCCAGTTTCAACAATACCATTATAACTGTTACAGACCCACAAGGTCGGGTGGTTTTCTGGTCCTCCGCAGGTACTTGTGGATTCAAAAGCTCAAGAAAAGCATCACCCTATGCCGGTCAAAGAACAGCAGTAGATGCTATTCGTACAGTGGGTTTGCAACGAGCAGAAGTTATGGTAAAAGGGGCTGGTAGCGGAAGAGATGCCGCATTACGAGCCATTGCTAAAAGTGGTGTACGGTTAAGTTGTATACGCGATGTAACACCTATGCCGCATAATGGATGTCGACCTCCTAAAAAAAGACGTCTGTAAAAGAATTAAACCGCTTTCAAGAGAAATAAACGATTCAATGATCAAATAAATACTAATCTATTATGGTTCGAGAGGAGGTAACAGGATCCACCCAAACACTACAGTGGAAGTGTGTTGAATCAAGAGTAGATAGTAAGCGTCTTTATTATGGTCGTTTCATTCTGTCTCCACTTAGAAAAGGTCAAGCGGATACTGTCGGTATTGCCTTGCGAAGAGCTTTACTTGGAGAAATAGAAGGAACATGTATCACACGCGCAAAATTTTGGAACGTGCCACACGAATATTCTACAATAGTAGGTATTGAAGAATCCATACAAGAAATTTTACTAAATTTGAAAGAAATTGTATTGAGAAGTAATCTCTATGGAGTTAGAGACGCATCAATTTGCGTCAAAGGTCCTAGATACATAACTGCTCAAGATATAATCTTACCACCTTCCGTAGAAATCGTTGATACGACACAACCTATAGCTAACTTGAGAGACCCCATTGATTTCTGTATTGAGTTACAGATTAAGAGAGATCGCGGATATCATACGGAACTCGGAAAGAACTCCCAAGATGGAAGTTATCCTATAGATGCTGTATCCATGCCTGTTCGAAATGTGAATTATAGTATTTTTTCTTGTGGGAATGGAAATGAAAAACACGAGATACTTTTTCTCGAAATATGGACGAATGGAAGTTTAACCCCTAAAGAAGCGCTTTATGAAGCTTCTCGTAATTTGATTGATTTATTTCTTCCTTTTCTACACGTAGAGGAAGAAGGCGCTATTTTCGAAGAAAATAAAACCAGATTTACTCCACCTCTTTTAACCTTTCAAAAAGGATTCCCTAATCTAAAGAAAAACAAAAAAGGAATTCCATTGCATTGTATTTTTATTGATCAATTAGAATTGCCTTCTAGAACGTATAATTGTCTCAAAAGGGCCAATATACATACACTATTGGACCTTTTGAGTAAGACTGAAGAAGATCTTATGAGAATTGCCAGCTTTCGTATGGAAGATGGAAAACTTATATGGGCCACTCTAGAAAAGCATCTCCTAATTGATTTACCTAAGAACAAGTTCTCGCTTTAAATCCATTACAATTTTTTCCTCTTTTTCTTTTTATTCTAACTCGAAAAAGAAAACAATTTTGCATCTTTGGCACAATCTATATTTTCGCGAAATGGATCATAATAAAATAGATTTTAGGTATCTGGGGAAGATTCACTTGGAAGTAACTATTTCCTAGATACCCATGCGGTGGACTTCGCGGTTGAATGAATCAATCTGGAAAATCCCTAAAAAAGCCCTAAAGTTAAGGATTTATCAATGGGTAATGTTGCTCCAATACCTAACCAAAGAGCTACTACAGTACCGATTAAAAAAACGGTCGTAGCTACTGGGCGACGAAATGGATTTTGGAATTTATTGACATTCTCGAGAAAGGGTACTGTTAATAAGCCTGCTGGCACAGAAACCATTAAGAGAACGCCCAATAATTTATTGGGTACTGTACGAAGTATTTGAAATACGGGAAAGAAGTACCACTCGGGTAATATTTCCAGAGGAGTTGCAAATGGATCCGCCGGTTCGCCAATCATTGACGGCTCGAGAACCGCTAAACCTACATTACATGCAATAGTGCCTAAAATTACTACTGGAAAAATGTATAAAAGATCGTTGGGCCATGCGGGTTCCCCATAATAATTATGTCCCATCCCTTTAGCTAATTTTGCTCTTAATACAGGATCATTTAAGTCAGGTTTCTTTGTTATTGGGATAGGTGAATTCTTTAGGATCCATCCCCCCAAGGAACCGGACATGAGAATTTTTCATCATCCGGCTCGAGCAATAATGAAAAAAAAAATAAGACCGTGGAGGATCCACAATAGAATAGGTTATATAATGACTCAATGAATCAAAGTAAGAAAAGCTTTATCAGATTATCTTTTCCGAAATTCCGCCTATAACTACTCATTGAAAAGAATCCTATTCTTATGCGTAAATGCTCAATATCCAAGTGGGCTTACTAATTTGATCATGATCAAATGCTTTCTGGATTGTCTCTTGATTAGTTGGTGTTCATCCCCTCAATATCGCAAGTTTCTTACGTCCAAACAAAGTATTTACTTGTTACCAATAAAAAATTAAAAAGTTTAGCCTACTTTCTTCCTTAGATCCCTTCTTTTACTCCGATAATATTGCGGATCGAAATCGATGCAAAGAAAATGAATGCATTTCCATACTATAATAAAAAGAAAGTAAGTGTAATAAATATGGAATTGGATCATATCACATATTCCATTTATACTCTACGGGATCTTACGGAGCCTGTTCATGAATGACATGGTTGGGGTATGATCATAGAAAATATTCTCCTCGAATGAACCAGCCTATCCTTCCTCGATAGGGGACTTACGTATTGATTGGATACGGAGACACCTTTGGTCGTGAATTCTAATGTGGCAGATCCAACTCTCTATCTGCAGGGCCAAATCAATAATTCAAGTCACACACTCCCATAATCCGCCTTATTTTCTTTCGTAAAATTCACTTCAACTATTTGTATCAAAATACTTAAGATATTTGTATACTTCAAAGTCGAAGAGAAGTATCCAAATGACATGTCTTATTTTACAATAACCCATGTTTGTAGCAATGAAATACCACAGCCTACCCGATATGATATCTGAGAATTCGAATTTTCTATGATATGCCTTCCCTATAAAGGACCAGAAATACCTTGCTTACGTATCATTAGAAAGTGCATTAACATAAATACAGCCGTAAGCAGAGGCAGTACAAAGGTATGTAAACTATAAAAACGAGTCAAAGTGGATTGCCCCACACTAGCACTTCCACGTAATAACTCCACTAAAGGAGATCCTATTACCGGAATCGCTTCAGGTACACCTGTCACAATTTTGACTGCCCAATAACCGATTTGATCCCAAGGTAAAGAATAACCAGTTACACCAAATGATGCAGTCAATACAGCCAAAACCACACCTGTGACCCAAGTTAATTCACGGGGTTTTTTAAATCCACCTGTGAGATACACACGAAATACGTGCAGGATCATCATTAGAACCATCATACTTGCTGACCATCGATGAACTGATCGGATTAACCAACCAAAGTTGGCCTCCGTCATTATATATTGAACGGAGGAAAAAGCCTCTGTAACGGTTGGTCGGTAGTAAAAAGTCATAGCAAAACCGGTAGCAACTTGTACTAAAAAACAAGTAAGTGTAATTCCCCCTAAACAATAAAATATGTTGACATGAGGAGGAACATATTTACTCGTTATATCATCTGCAATTGCCTGAATCTCAAGACGTTCCTCAAACCAATCATATACTTTATTGAGATAGGTAACTAGCCTGACTCCCCCTCCGAGAACCGTATATGAAAATTTCATCTCGTACGGCTCAAGCAGAAACACACAAATTTGCAACGGATATTAGAAAAAAGGTTCAAAACTTCATCAGCCACAGAATTGTATCAATTTGCTTTGAAGATATTAAATAAGAAAAATCCAGAATTTCTTCTTTGTGATGATAATGCCAAAAAATCTCAAGTTGGCTCATCTGTCTTTCTTTCCCTTATGTTGATCATTAGAGGCCTCTTGACTTTTCTCTTCCCTATTTTTTATTTATTTTATTTATTTTACTAGTAAAATAAATAGTGGTTTTCTAATAGAAATTATCTTGTTACGATCCTATGAATCAGTTCAATTAAAACCTTAGATTCATACTAGAGCCACGATGATTGAGTCTCAAGCTAAACAAAAGGCAAGGGTTCTTCGAATAAGAACCGCTTGATGATCATTTATTGAATTGGTGTAATGACTCGACAAAATCGAGAAAAAAAAAGTTGTCTTTTGGGCAAACAAAATTGGAAAGAAGAAAAGTTCTTTTTTTATTTTTATTAAGAACTACTTGAATTTTTTTTTTCAGTCTGGTTACGAGGTCTAAATAGTGAGTATGAATCATAGTTCCATTTTTTTTTGATCCACTCTATGTATTTCGTGTTCCAGATACTAGAATAAATAATATCCGACGAATTAGAATCATCTTGATAAAGAGAACAGAACAGGCCCTTTCTATGTATTATTAATAGGATCAATTCTAACAAGTCACACACTCATATTCCAGAGATACCAAAACAAAAAAATCCACGGTCGAACTACCAGAATGTTTAGAAATGTGGAGCTTAAAGCAGAAAGACCTTTTTTAGAGGGAAAAACTATGGCTTCATAGTTTTAGTTAGTAGAAACCTAATTCATTAAAATTCCGTCCAGTAAAACAGAAGAATTATAAATTTCTAAAATGATAGATAGGAATATCGCGAATAAAGCCATTGCAACCCCCATAAAAGGAGTAGTGCCCCAACCCGGAGCGACTTTTCCATATTCCGAATTCAAAGGTTTCAATAAACTACCTGCGCCAGTTCGTTTTGGCCTAGCTCTAGAACTATCTTCAACGGTTTGTGTAGCCATAAATTCTGTTTAATCATTGGTGTTGACTTTGTATACTATTCCGTTGTAGTTGTAAATACACGATCTTTATCATAGATCTATTGTAATTTTGAAATTCTATTATAAAAATGGAAACAGCAACTTTAGTCGCCATCTCCATATCTGGTTTACTTGTAAGCTTTACTGGGTATGCCTTATATACCGCGTTTGGGCAACCCTCTCAACAATTAAGAGATCCATTCGAAGAACATGGGGACTAATTGAAGTAAGAAGTCTCCCAGCTGGGAGACTTCTTACTTCAATTAAATTATTTCATTTTTTAGTCGGAACCTTAGGTGGTTCTCGGAAGAAGATAGCGAAAAAAATTATCCCTAAAGTCGAAACTAAAAGGAACGTATAAACCAATGCTTCCATAGATTCGATCGTGGCTTATTTACAATTATAACTTCCACACCTATTCACTTGTCATTTGGGATCATTTCCCATATAAAAAAGAAAAAGAGTCAAAGAAAGGACAGGTTAAAAAAGAGAGGCGAAAGATACCATAGCAATGTGGTATCAGGTTGTCTGTCTCCTTGTAGTTGGGTCCCCAACTTTTTGGAATGTTCCAAATTCCACTTGAGCATCCAAGTCTGGATCAATACCAGCAAAAACATCTCGGAACAAGGTTCGAGCACCATGCCAAATGTGTCCGAAAAAGAAGAGCAAAGCAAAGGTAGCATGACCAAAAGTGAACCAACCCCTTGGACTGCTGCGAAAAACACCATCTGATTTCAAAGTAGCTCGATCTAATTCAAAAATTTCTCCTAATTGGGCACGCCTCGCATATTTTTTTACAGTAGCAGGATCAGAATAACTTACTCCATTAAGTTCGCCACCATAGAACTCCACCGTTACGCCTACTTGTTCAACGCTATATTTGGATTCTGCTCTTCTAAAAGGAACGTCCGCTCTCACAATTCCCTCTTCATCCACCAAAACTACTGGAAATGTTTCAAAAAAAGTAGGCATACGACGTACAAAAAGCTCACGCCCTTCTTTATCTCTAAAGACGGGATGTCCTAACCATCCAACAGCTATTCCATCCCCATTGTCCATTGAGCCCGCTCTGAATAATCCCCCCTTTGCCGGATTATTACCAATATAATCATAAAAAGCTAATTTTTCGGGAATTTTAGACCAAGCTTCTGATAAACTAAGATTTTCGGCTAACCCATCGCTAACTCTTCGATATATTTCTTGCTGAAAGTATCCCTGATCCCATTGATACCGAGTAGGTCCAAATAATTCGATTGGGGTAGTTGCCGATCCATACCACATAGTTCCGGCAACTACGAAAGCTGCAAAAAAAACAGCAGCGATACTACTGGAAAGTACAGTTTCAATATTGCCCATACGTAATCCTTTGTATAGACGTTGAGGCGGACGGACACTAAGATGGAATAGGCCCGCTAATATGCCCAGTGTACCCGCAGCAATATGGTGCGAAGCTATTCCTCCCGGAACGAAAGGATCAAAACCTTCTGCACCCCACGCAGGATTTACAGCTTGTACTTTTCCTGTTAGTCCATAAGGATCGGACACCCATATCCCAGGACCATACAAACCGGTTACATGAAATGCACCAAAGCCAAAACAAGCCACCCCTGCAAGAAATAAATGAATTCCAAAGATCTTGGGCAAATCTAAAGAAGGTTTTCCCGTCCGCTCATCAGAGAATATTTCTAGGTCCCAATATACCCAATGCCAGATAGCTGCCAAGAAACACAAGCCAGAAAACACAATATGTGCACCTGCCACACCTTCATAACTCCAAATACCCGGATTCGTTATAGTTCCTCCTGAAATACTCCAACCACCCCACGAATTGGTTATTCCTAAACGAGTCATGAAGGGAATGACGAACATACCTTGTCTCCACATTGGATCCAGAACAGGATCAGAGGGATCAAAAACCGCTAATTCATATAAAGCCATCGAGCCAGCCCAACCAGAAACTAGAGCTGTATGCATTATATGCACCGCAAGCAATCGACCCGGATCATTCAATACGACAGTATGAACGCGATACCAAGGCAAACCCATGGAAATACCCCTTTAGCAAAGAAAAATAGACACGATGTCGTTTTATTTTATCGCATTGGAAAAGACTATCCATATCCTATGTACCTAACCCTTCTAGGGGATTCTGTGTCAGAAAGCGTGAATATTTATTTCATTCCATTAAAAATAAGAAGCCAATTCTGTTTGTAAGAAGAAAGAGAAGCAGATCTATTCTATACTCGATAAGTGACAATATGCAATGGGTAGCTTGGGCTATTTCGAAAAACGAAGAATAGATCCCTAATCCCTCTTTGTTTATCATTCAAATCACGGATTCCTTGTATCATTTCAATCTATGTATTCATAGAATCTATAGTATTCTTATAGAATAAGAAAAAAATGAAGATAATAAACTGTGGATTCTTTCTTTCTCTTCCATTCTTAAGTTTCCATATTAAAGTGTAGTTTTTTTATTTAAATCTAATAATATTAATCTAATATGCCCATTGGTGTTCCAAAAGTACCTTACCGAATTCCCGGAGATGAAGAAGCGACTTGGGTTGACTTATACAATGTTATGTATCGAGAAAGGACACTTTTTTTAGGTCAAGAGATTCGTTGCGAGATCACGAATCATATTACAGGGCTCATGGTATATCTCAGTATAGAAGATGGAATTAGCGATATTTTTTTGTTTATAAACTCCCCCGGCGGGTGGCTAATCTCAGGAATGGCCATTTTTGATACGATGCAAACGGTGACACCAGATATATATACAATATGCCTCGGAATCGCGGCGTCCATGGCCTCCTTCATTCTGCTTGGAGGAGAACCCACTAAACGTATAGCATTCCCTCACGCTAGAATTATGCTTCACCAACCGGCTAGTGCTTACTATCGGGCAAGGACACCAGAATTTTTACTAGAAGTGGAAGAGTTACACAAAGTTCGCGAAATGATCACAAGGGTTTATGCACTAAGAACAGGCAAGCCTTTTTGGGTTGTATCCGAAGACATGGAAAGGGATGTTTTTATGTCAGCAGACGAAGCTAAAGCTTATGGACTTGTCGATATTGTGGGGGATGAAATGATTGACGAGCACTGCGATACTGATCGAGTATGGTTTCCAGAAATGTTTAAGGATTGGTAGTGGCTGAATTTCTTGTAAATTTATTTCAAACCTAAATTCGGGTTTTATGCGATTTTATAGAAAATAGAAATACTTCATGATGGCGAATCATTAGGTTAAGATCGATCTAAACCAATCCATTTTTTCTATATACATACGACATGCCGACGGTTAAACAACTTATTAGAAATGCAAGACAGCCAATACGAAATGCTAGAAAAACGCCCGCGCTTAAGGGATGTCCTCAGCGTCGAGGAACATGTGCTAGGGTGTATGTGCGACTCGTTCAGATCATGTGTTCAAACAAATAAGACAATTTTGGAAATATCCATGATCGGTACCAATGAATAGGATAGAGCTTCTCTCTCCTGGATTTCTACGGTATATGGAATTTATGGTTTTCCTTGGTGCAAATCCAATCATCTAGATTGGAAGAAGCAATTCCCCCATTGGTAGCAAATGGTTATCGATTAAGCGGAGGAAATATTAATAAAAAGAAAAGGCTTATGCTCCTTTATCTTAAAAGAACGGACTAAAGGGTCAGCTACGCAGCCAACTTTCATAATTAAATACCGTCACTGTATGAATAACTCTTATTTATTGTGAAAAGAGCGATTTACTCTATAATGGATAGGTAGAGCCAAAGACTGTGAACTATACAAGTTCACAATACCTTTTGATGAAAGAAAGGGCTCCGGTGTATAGAGAGGGCTTCACCGTTTAAAAGAGAACCATAGAAACGATGGAACCCACTGTTTTTTTAGTATCGTTAGAATTTGTTATTTCTACGCGAAATAACTGAAGGGGATAAAATAAAAAATAGTGGTTGGGAAGGTTATAGTAGCAAAAGCCATTGGAATTAATATTTTATATATCGGAATAATCCGTTTTGTTATTAATGGGAAAAAGAACGGTTAAAAGAAGAGAAATCATTAGTTATTCATTAAGGTTAATTTGATTCAATGACCAGAGTTCCGCGAGGATATATAGCTCGGAGACGACGAACAAAAATGCGTTCATTTGCCTCAAACTTTAGAGGGGCTCATTTAAGACTTAATCGAATGATTACTCAACAAGTAAGAAGAGCTTTTGTTTCTTCTCATCGAGATAGAGGCAGGCAAAAGAGGGATTTTCGTCGTTTGTGGATCACTCGGATAAACGCAGCAACACGGGTATATAAAGTATTTGATAGTTATAGTAAATTAATACACAATCTGTACAAAAAGGAATTGATTCTTAATCGTAAAATGCTTGCACAAGTAGCTGTATTAAATCCAAATAATCTTTACATGATTTCCAATAAACTAAAGAGCATCAATTAAAAAGATAAAAAAGTAATATACAGGAATAATTAAAACCGAATTCCCGGAGAGGGAACTCCGGGAAGATACAATAAATTAAGATTAAGTGGTAGGAATCAACGAGCATGTTGCAATAAATAAAAAAACTATTTCTTTTTTCCCATTTTTCTTTCTTTTCTTATAACAAACAAAAGAATCTAAACTAAACTGGATTACTTTATTTATATATGAGCCTGACCCTTTTGAATAAAACATCAACAATCGGAACTTAATCAACAATCGGAACTTTAGCTCCGATTGTTGTTTCTTAAATTCTGGTTGGAGTTTCTTAAATTTCGATTGGAATTGAACTTTTGTGTTAATTGAGGAATATGTCTATTTTTTCTGTGTCTAGGACCAGTAATTATTGAAATTGACTGGGCCTGAAATTGCTTCTCATTTTCATAGTTACGAAATGGTAAGAAAGATAAAATACGAGCCTGTTTTATAGCAAGAGTAATTAATCGTTGTTGTTTCAAGGTTAATCTATTTATTCGTCTGGATAATATTTTTCCTTGTTCACTAATAAATCGATTAATTAAGCTCATGTTTCTATAATCAATTCGATCCCCCGGACCAATTCGGGAACGCCTCCGAAAGGGTTGTTTGGATTTACGAAAAGGTTGTTTGAATTTACGAAAAGGTTGCTTGGATTTATGAAAAGTTTGTTTGGATTTACGAAAAGGTTGCTTAGATATACGAAAAGGTTGTTTAGATATATACATGATTTATTCCTTATTTAAAAATTTGAAAAAAAAAAATGGATTTCTTTATTTTATTAATTTAGGATCCAAAAGAAGTAGTCTTTCTTTGGTCCATATATTATTTGATTCATATACTATATAAAAAAACCTCTATACATATGAAATAATATCTAGCTAAAGTGGATTTGTATTTTATATTCTATCTATGTTCTATATATTAAATAAAAAATTCTTACTCTTTCTATTCTTTAGAAAAATCAAAAACACAATGCTCCTATTTCTTTATTTCATTATGAGTCGTATGCTTGCGGCAATAACGACAAAATTTTCTTAATTCTAATTGTCGGGGTGTATTGTGGCGATTCTTTTGAGTACTATATCTAGAAATACCCGTTGATTCCTTATTGGTACCCTTTCGAACACAACTGATACATTCCAAAATCACTCTGATTCTAACATCTTTGCCCTTGGTCATGAACCTCCTTTCCTTTTTGGATCGACTTAACTTAATTCTTATACCTGTTCTTTTATTCTTCTATATTGGATCCGAAAAAGAAGAATAAAATCCAATAGAATAAAAAATGGAGAAATAATTAAAGAATACAATCCTTGTCGAATTAGCAAGGATTTTGCTTCGAAATCCTTTCATTTAAGTAGCAAGCCCGGCTCTTTCTATGCTATAATTTGTGAGGCCTGACTTAGCTTGGATACTGCTTTTAATTAAATTTATGTTTGTTTTCTTCCAAAATGAGATTTACCAAATTTTTGATGACTCTGAGGTTTAACCCAATCCATCTTTTCTTTCTTTTTGCTAAAAAGGTATTGAAAGAAAATTTTTGTCATGTCACAAAGAATTCTATCTCTCGTATAGGAATAACGAATAACTAGAATTAAAAAAAAGGGAATGACAAAGCATCCGGGAATAAACGATTAATTTCTATCAATAAACCTGCTAAAACCCCAAACCATAGAGTACTTAGCACGGGTGCTACAGAGAGATATGTTTTTATATCCCGCATGGAAAATCCTCCTTTCTTATTGGAATACATATATGATCAGATACTCTTGCGCAAGATCGTTTGTATTTCTTTATTTAGGGGAAATTCCTAACTAAAAAAACAAAATCAATATTCTATATATATAGAATGATATATAGAATGAACCATATAGACGAGATTTTCCTATCCCTAAAAAAGAAAAAGATGACCCCTTCTTCCTATACATTACTAAGGAATAGTAATCCTTCTTTTATAGGTAAAATTCAACTGTATTTTAGATATATACCCTTCCTTGATTATATGAGACCAAAAATAAGAAATGACAAGAAAGTTCTATATATATAGAGAAATAGAAAAAAATTACGATGTGGAAAACAAGAAAGGAATTGTGTACAATGGCATTGTACAACAATTTGGAAAAGGGATGTAGCGCAGCTTGGTAGCGCGTTTGTTTTGGGTACAAAATGTCACAGGTTCAAATCCTGTCATCCCTACCTATTACTTCTCTCTTCTTTATGGGCAGTAGCGGGGGGATCCATTAAAGTGTATATAACTTGAATTTGTGGATACTATACGTACGTGAGACACGTTAGGAGTAGAAAAGGATTTTCTTTTTGAAAGTGAAAGCGCTCTTAGTTCAGTTTGGTAGAACGCGGGTCTCCAAAACCCGATGTCGTAGGTTCAAATCCTACAGAGCGTGATTCCATGTATCTTATGTCGAAACGGAGTAAAATAACTTAAAAAAAACAAAGTAGAATTACAACTCCAATTTGACCTCCTCTCTAGTCTGGAGGAGGTCAATCAAAAAATAAATATTACTCAATCAAAGATCCAACTGATCCCCACGCCTGTATTGCAAATACGCAGTCACGAATAATCCCGCTAAAGTAATAGGAATTAGGCCTAAGACGATTCCAAATAGAAAAACTTCAATCATTTCAATTTGTTCGAGGGGATAAAAAAAGAGGTACAATCTATCTCTAAATAATAGTCTAAATTATCCGCGAATCTCAATGACCAAAAAAAGAATTGGTAATTAGCGTGGAAAAGGGTCCTATAATATCAGGAATCCAAAAGAAATATTCTTATTTTCTGACTTATTCATTCAATTTATTTCAAATAAGACGTATCTTGTTCAAGCCAATAAATAGAGCTGGGGTTATAGTTAAAGCAGCCAGTAGAAAACCGAAATAACTAGTTATAGTAAGCATCAAGGGGTTAAAAATTCCATTTTTTTTTTTACTACACTGCATATGTTGGTAAAGCACTTACCTAAGTTATGGAAAATTCCTAATTCATTGGTTCGGTTTATTTTAGATAATACTAAAAAACAAGATAGAGCGAGATACAGAAGTAAAAGAAAATCGATTCATCAGATGGGACATGAGTCCCTAATTCTGAATCAAGAGATTTATTGTAGAATCTGTCAGTTAAGTAAAGTAATAATATATATTAAGAACTAGATAAACCCATTGAAAAAAAAAATGAAATTGGATTTTTAGATAATTTTGGAATAAAAGATAAATAAAGAATGGAATTAGAAAAAGGTTCCTTCTATTTCAGATTATTTCTTTTTCAATAGGATTTAATCCTCTTTTTAGAGCAAAGGGTTGTCCCCTATTCCTTCTTTTTTTTTTTTAAGTTCTATCTTATGTCTTTCCCTATTTCATCTCGTAAAGTTACATGCTTGCAGTTTGGTTAAGAAAGTTAGACCTAATCCAACAAACAAGATAGGATTGATTACGAATCTTGATTTTTCAAAGAATGTATTCCGTTTCTTTCATAACGGATTATCTACTATTAGATTTTATATTTTTTAGATAGTATTTTATACTAACCAATTTCATTCCTTAAAAGGGGAAAAGCTGGATTCGAATAAAACTTTTTACTAAAAAGGGATAGATTTCGCATATACTTATCCTTCTATTGCGTCCATATGAGAATATCCTTCCTAAATTCTTTATCCAAACCTATTGATCATTAACTTTAGTTTTCCCAAGATCCTGGTCACTATTCTAAATTAAATTATTCTACTATTCCGAAGACAATGAAAATAAGTAGGACCAAAAAAATTGGGGTTTCTATTGAAACCTTGAATAACATGTAGTTTCCCTATAGACAAAGAACAAAGAAGAAAAAAGGGAGTTCTGTTTCGGGACTAAGCCAAACAGGATTGCTGTGCCATAGGAAGGATAGCTATACTAATTCGGTATACTCAAAATACACCTTTGGTACAAAATTGACAATCTCACAAGGATGAAATATCAGTAATTTTAGATTTACTGATTGATCCCATCTTTTACGGAATCAATTCCTTTTTTGAATGTACAAAAATTTGGGGAGCTCGTCATGTCTGGAAGCACGGGAGAACGTTCTTTTGCTGATATTATTACCAGTATTCGATACTGGGTTATTCATAGCATTACTATACCTTCCCTATTCATTGCGGGTTGGTTATTTGTCAGTACGGGTTTAGCTTATGACGTGTTTGGAAGTCCTCGGCCAAACGAATATTTCACGGAAAGTCGACAAGGAATTCCATTAATAACCGATCGTTTTGATTCTTTAGAACAACTAGATGAACTTAGTAGATCCTTTTAGGAGGCCCCCAATGACCATAGATCGAACCTATCCTATTTTTACAGTGCGATGGCTGGCTGTTCACGGATTAGCTGTACCCACGGTTTTTTTCTTGGGATCAATATCAGCAATGCAGTTCATCCAACGCTAAACTAAATTCCAACTATAGAACTATGACACAATCAAACCCGAATGAACAAAATGTTGAATTGAATCGTACCAGTCTATACTGGGGTTTATTACTCATTTTTGTACTTGCTGTTTTATTTTCCAATTACTTCTTCAATTGAGAGAAAGGTAGAGAGTAGTAAGAATTCTCTTATCCCATTTGGAAGGATACCATCCTTATAACTATCCATGACTGTTTTTGTCTCTAGCACGACCACTTGAGAAAATGTGGAGGAAAGTAGGGGAAATGGCCGATACTACAGGAAGAATTCCTCTTTGGCTGATAGGTACTGTAACTGGTATTCTTGTGATTGGTTTAATAGGTGTTTTCTTTTACGGTTCATATTCTGGATTGGGTTCATCTCTATAGTAATCGGAGGAGCCAGATTGTAAACATGAAAAAGTAGGAGCTTAGCGGGTCCTTACCCCCCTTTATCTGATTAGAGCGGAAAGGACCCGCGGAATTCTTATAACGCAATTTTAATCTATTTCATAATCGAGAAATTGGTTACCTATTTCTATTTGTAAAAATAACAAAGAGAAAGCTTTTGCTTTGATGGTTAGAATCCTTCTATTTATTCTTTTGTTTGTTAATAATGTTAATGAAGCAACCCGTTGGTGGGTTTAAAGCGCCTGCCTTTCCCCCATAAAATTGATTTACTTTACTCTTATGAAGCAACAACAAAGAGTGGATCAATTAAGGATCCAATATTTTATTCCACGAAGGAAGTATCCTGCAAATCTTTGATTTAGTTTAGAGTAATAAACTAAGAAAACCTTAATAAAAACTACTCCACTAGCCTAAAAAAACCACCCTTTAATGGAAGGGTATACTTTTTTTTACAAAATTTCCGTAAGTTCGAAGTTGAACTTAATCGAAAACGTCAAGCAATTCTATCTGCTCACAAAAAATTTGTCCCCTGCCATACTTTCTTTTCCTCTGTTTGCCCACTACCGCGCTCGAACCTAAGCAAAGGAAGTCCAAGAGACAGACCCGAATAAAGAATAAATAGTAATCTTTGGCAAAACAAAATAAGAAGAAAAAAGATTCTTACTTCGATACAAGAAGAATCGACACAAGAAAAAGGCTTTTTTGCCTTTTTCTTGTGCCCAATAGAGGATTACGAAGACCCGCAATTCCTCCTAAAAGGACTTGTTCCTTTTATTGTTCTCGCCTCTGCCTTGGATTCTCTTCTTTTGCATGAAATAGAAATACAGAATTCCAGAAATCGAGACTTTTTACCAACTTAATGGTAAGAAATCCCGGGATCTAGAAATTCATTTCGTACAATTGAACCTTTTCAAACTGTTTCTTTTTGAGAACCAAAAAGACTTGTGCTAAAATAACAGATGCGAAAAAGAACAAAAGGCCTTGGACACGTAAAGGATCCTGAAGCACTATTTCCGCATCCCCCTGACCAAACCCTCCCACATTAGGATTGCTTGTTAATGGTTGATCAAGCTTGATTGATTCCCCCTCTGAAACAAGAAGTTCTGGCCCCGGAGGTATAATATCAATCACTTGGCGTCCATCCGACGCATCAACTATGGATATTTCATATCCCCCCTTTTCTTTACGTAGTATTTTTTTTACTATACCTGTTGACGTAGCATTATAAACCGTATTGTTACTCTTGCTACCATCGGGATAGATCTGTCCCCTTCCTCGGTTTCCCCCTACATATATGGGATATTTTAAGAAATGAACGTCTTTTTTTGTAGCGGGATCGGGGGAAAGAATGGGAAAGACAATTTCACTATATTTCTTACCGGGAACAGGTCCTATCACAAGAATATTTTTTTTATTGGGACGATAACTCTGAAAAGAGAGATTTCCTATCTTTTCTTTCAACTCAGGAGAAATACGGTCGGGCGGCGCTAATTCGAATCCCTCAGGCAAAATAAGAACAGCACCCACATTCAACCCTCCCTTTTTCCCATTAGCAAGAACTTGTTTCAGTTGCATATCATAAGGGATTCGAAGAACTGCTTCAAATACAGTATCGGGAAGTACAGCTTGGGGAACTTCAATATCCACGGGCTTATTAGCTAAATGGCAGTTGGCACATACAATTCGTCCAGTTGCTTCCCGCGGGTTTTCATAACCCTGCTGCGCAAAAATGGGATATGCATTTGAACTAGATGTCCGAGTTATTACGTATATCATGATCGATACAGAAATCGATCGAATCATCTGTTCCTTTAACCAAGAAAAAGTATTTCTATTTTCCATGTCCAAACGCGGATCCCGGAATTTCTACAATAAATTAGATAGGTAGCTAAGTTAATCTAGTTCCCTATACACGAGTCTGCTGTCATTCTACTGCAACAGTTGTATTGTACTGGAATGATGAATACTTTGAGCAGGTAGAAATAGAAAGAATTTTGCTAAAAAGAAAAAGGGCTTTCTTTCTAAAGGAAGAAAAATGGTAATTTTATTAATATTTGGAAAGCCAATTATGCTTCACTAATTGAATGATAAATGACTACAAGCGAAGGAGATAGACGGTTTAAACAAAAAAAAACCCAAAATTTCAAACACGTGTCTAGAATCACAGGAAAACTACAAACAAAAATAGTGAAAATTAGCTCGTTAGGAGCCCATCCAAGATCATTGTATACCCAACGAATTAGTAGTTCCCAACCTCGAGTGGAGTGAAATCCAACAAAAAAATCCGTAACTAAAAGAATAAAAAAAGCTTTTATTGAGTCATTTAAGTTATAGAGGAATTCCTGAATCCAAGAATTCAAAATGACAAGTTCCTCTTTACCCAGAAAAAAAGAACCACTTAGAATAGCCAAACAAATTATATTTGTTGAGAAATGCAAAATGATATGGAGATGGTCCTCATTATCTATTTTGGCCAATTGTATTATTTCCTTGTGTATTCCTATAGGAGGCTTCGGTTCCTCTTTTATCATTTCGTCCAAGAGAAAAAGCTCTTCTAATTCTATGAATCCTTCGAGAATCCTTTTCTCTTGAATATCCGTTAAGAGAGTTTCAGGTTGCCCGGTATTCCACCAATTCTTAATCCAAAGTTCCAGACATTTGTTAAAAGAGAAAGAGACTCCCCAGGGCAAAAGTACGATAAATACAAGATATAGGAAAGAAGGCAATGCTTTCTTTTTTTTCATTTTTGATCTGTAAATTGAGTTGTTAATGAATCCGCTTCATTCGCTGACTCTATATGATATTTATTATTTTTTTTTTTTTGTTGAAGTAAAAATTCTATAACAAGGTTTGAGACCTTGTGTTTGTATCTATTTCTCTTTTTGTATACTAGTGGAATTTAATTGTATTGGGTTCGTTCTTAGATCTGGAATAGAGAAATAGAATAAAAAATTTCTTTCATATGAAAAGGGGAGAATATTAGGCCATATATCTAACTTGGGCAAAACAAATTAGAAACAATTTTCTCTTATCCTCCGTTATTCCTTCCTTTAGATAAATACTAAAAATCCCCTTACAATTAAATAAAATAGCAATTGGTATCAAAATACTTCAATTGGTACGCGCAAGAAATAGGCCAATTCGGCAGCTTTTTGTTCAATTTCTCGTGGAGTAAAAAACTTCTCATCAGTACGAGTCAAGGGAATGACCCCCTGGCCACGTATTTCCATATAAAGGATCCGACGAGGATAAAGACCCTCTTTAACCTGAATTCTAATTGATTGGATATCCCGCACAAGGAATCGCAGGAAGATGCGACGTTTTATTCCAGGGAATCCCCAACGAAAAATGCACACTATTCCCTCTTTTCTATCAAATCGGTTATAACCACTGCCTACATTCCACAAAATAGTGCACCACAAATAGGAGCTAATGAATAGGCCCGCGATTCCGTAGAAAGACATCACGACCCCCTGTGGAAAAAAAAGAATTTGTTGAGATGGAAGTACGGCTATCATATTCTTACCAAGATAACTGGAAGCCCCAACCGCTAAGAATCCTAATGAACCTAGAAAAAGAATACAGGCCCAGAAAAAATTACCTCTTTTTCGAGAACCTTTTAGAAGTTCTATCCATATGTGTTCTGATCGCCAATTCATATTAGATATACTAAATCCAGCAGCGGTTAATTGAAATTGAGAGAATAAGCTAAATGATTTTGACTTTACTTTTTTTGATTCTGAAATCACCTTCAGCAGCTAGTACTCCTGTGAAATAATTGGTTAGATACATTGACTTTCTATTCAAAAAAATTCCTGGATCCACTTAAAAAAACTCGCTATACCCGGCTACGCATATGTATGCATTTATGCTCGTAGCCTATATCTGTATCCATAGACGTTTTTCATTTGTGTGTAGAAAGAGCTACATGCCCTGTCATATTAATACATTACTTACACTAAAAAATATTTGTATTATGATCCTGGAAATACATTGAGCAAATTTTGCCCCGTCGGTTCTAGACAATCTTATTTTTCTGCACATAAAGAAATAAAGAAGCCATTGCAATTGCCGGAAATACTAAGCCTACTAAAGGCACGAAAATAGAGGGTAAGTTTAAATCTGTCATAGAATAGGTGTCTCAATTCCAATTTACTATTTCTATCTATTCAAAATAGATCTTAAGATTCTTATGATATAATTAAGTATATCTATTATAAGGAATATTGACTATTGTATTTTTAAGTTTGCAAAATAAAGATTTTTTATAGATAAATAATACTAACTAAAGTATTCTATAAAACTATTCTATATCTATAAAAAAATGAATGGAATGGATAATTTGATTTTTCTTTTTACATTCTTATGGCCTTTCTATCTTTCTAATCGAACTTGAAATTGTATTCAAAAGAAAGCAATTGTGAAAATGAAAGAAATACCTCTTTCAGAATACCCTTTAATTTTAATTTCTCTATCTAGAAGTGGAATAGAATAACCCGGTTGAAGGGTAATGATCATACGTCTGTAATGCATGGTATGTCCCAGAATAGGTCCACCCTTTCGGGGTAGTCGATGGCTATTCACAGCTACTACCTTAACACCAAAGAAGAGCTCAACCCAATGCTTTATTTCTGTCTTAGTGGGTCCCGATTCGACATTATTAGAAGTATATTGATTCTTTCCCAATAAATGAAGACTCTTTTCTGCAAATACAGCGTATTTGGTTCCATTATCGTATGATAATACTCTATTTTGATTGATTTGTATTTGTTTATTGTATTATACCTTTCTATATTCTAGATATATAGAATAGAAGAATCTCGATTTGTCAAGTCTCATGATCGTATCAAGATATATTTAAATTTGGCTCGATCTTTTTAAAAGATCGAGCCAAATTTAATTGCAATCAATTAGAAGAATAAAGAAGAATTACTGCATTTCGAAACTTTTTTTTCTCTTTCTATTTCGCTTCTTTTTTATTTAGAACTTCTTGATATCTAGTTTTATCTACTTAATCGATGGTATCTACCGGCTTGAAGTCAAATGTGATCGCTTTCCATACTTCACAAGCTGCGGCTAGTTCAGGACTCCATTTGCAAGCTGCTCGGATAATTTCATTACCTTCACGAGCAAGATCGCGCCCTTCGTTACGAGCTTGTACACAGGCTTCTAAAGCCACCCGATTAGCTGCTGCACCTGGTGCATTCCCCCAAGGATGTCCTAAAGTTCCTCCACCAAATTGTAATACGGAATCGTCTCCAAAGATTTCGGTCAAAGCTGGCATATGCCAAACATGAATACCCCCTGAAGCCACCGGTATAACACCTGGCATGGATACCCAGTCCTGCGTGAAAAAGATACCGCGAGAACGATCTTTTTCAATATAATCATCGCGCAATAAATCAACAAAACCTAAAGTCATTTCGCGTTCCCCTTCTAACTTACCTACTACTGTACCGGAGTGGATATGATCTCCCCCAGACATACGTAATGCTTTAGCTAATACACGGAAATGTATACCATGATTTTTCTGTCTATCAATAACTGCATGCATTGCTCGGTGAATGTGAAGAAGTAGGCCATTGTCGCGGCAATAATGAGCCAAAGTAGTATTTGCGGTGAATCCTCCAGTTATGTAATCATGCATTATAATAGGAACCCCTAATTCCCTCGCAAATACAGCTCGCTTAATCATTTCTTCGCATGTACCTGCAGTCGCATTCAAGTAATGCCCCTTGATTTCGCCAGTTTCGGCTTGTGCTTTATAAATTGCTTCGGCACAAAAGACAAAACGGTCTCTCCAGCGCATAAATGGTTGTGAGTTTACGTTTTCATCATCTTTGGTAAAATCAAGTCCACCGCGTAGACACTCATAACATGCTCTACCATAATTTTTTGCGGATAATCCCAATTTGGGTTTAATAGTACATCCCAATAAAGGACGACCATACTTGTTCAACTTATCCCTTTCAACTTGGATACCATGAGGCGGACCTTGGAAAGTTTTTGCATAAGCAGCAGGAATTCGCAGATCCTCCAAACGTAGAGCACGTAGGGCTTTGAAACCAAATACGTTACCCACAATGGAAGTAAACATGTTAGTAACAGAACCCTCTTCAAATAGATCTAATGGATAAGCTACATAACAGATATATTGACTGTCTTCCCCAGGAACGGGTTCGATGTGATAGCATCGCCCTTTGTAACGATCAAGACTGGTAAGTCCATCAGTCCAAACAGTTGTCCATGTACCAGTAGAAGATTCCGCAGCTACTGCAGCCCCTGCTTCTTCAGGCGGAACCCCGGGCTGAGGAGTTACTCGGAATGCTGCCAAGATATCAGTATCCTTGGTTTCGTATTCTGGGGTGTAATAAGTCAATTTATAATCTTTAACACCAGCTTGAAATCCAACACCTGCTTTAGTTTCTGTTTGTGGTGACATAAGTCCCTCCCTACAACTCATGAATTAAGAATTCTCACAACGACAGGGTCTACTCGATATGGACTAAGCGTAAATGAAACCTTTGCAAAAATCTTAAAAAAAAAAAAAAAAGGATATTCAATTAATATCAACTCATTAAATAAAAAAGGGAGTATGCTTAAGTTAATGAATATGTTTCATTAATATATAATGCGTACGCCCTGTGTACGTTTTATCCTATAGGAATTCTACTGTAGGAATTCGATAGGAATTGAGTTGTTGTTATGGTAAGTTAACATGGTTCATTATTAAACCATAGATTTGATTCACCAAATCTATCATTATTGTATACTCTTTGATAGATATAGCGCAACCCAAACTAATCCCTTAATGCTTATTTTACAATTTTAGAAGTTCTTATCTTAATAGGCACTTTTCTTATTTTGAATCCAAATACCTAAATACTAAGAAAATTCTCTGTTGACAGCAATCTATGCTTCACAGTAGTATATATTTTGTATATCGAAGTCCTAGACAGGAAAGTAGAAGAGGCCAAGATCCTTGACAAAAGGAAAAATGTCTATGAAAAAAAAAGATTGATTGAACTTTCCACCGGACTCATTCCATGAGTAAACGAGTGAATGGGATTCGATTAGGCAACGAAATCAAGTGCTAGTCCCCTTTTCTTTTTTATTGAATTAACTAATTCATTTCCTTTTCACTTTTTGATTTTTGGATATTTTTTTTATTTGATTTGGCATTATTCAACAAGAAAAAAAAAAGCAAAATTTCGACAAATTCCTTTTTTTTATAATTATGTGATAATTATGAGAACCAATTCTACTACTTCACGTCCTGGGGTTTCCACAATTGAAGAAAAAAATGCGGGGCGTATCGATCAAATTATTGGACCCGTGTTGGATATCACTTTTCCTCCGGGCAAGTTGCCTTATATTTATAACGCTTTGATAGTCAAGAGTCGGGACACTGCCGATAAGCAAATTAATGTGACTTGTGAAGTACAACAATTATTAGGAAATAATCGAGTTAGAGCTGTAGCTATGAGTGCTACAGACGGGTTGATGAGAGGAATGGAAGTGATTGACACAGGAGCTCCTCTTAGTGTTCCGGTCGGTGGAGCTACTCTCGGACGAATTTTTAACGTTCTTGGGGAGCCTATTGACAATTTGGGTCCTGTAGATACTAGTGCAACATTCCCTATTCATAGATCCGCGCCTGCCTTTATTGAGTTAGATACGAAATTATCTATCTTTGAAACAGGTATTAAGGTGGTCGATCTTTTAGCCCCCTATCGGCGTGGAGGAAAAATCGGACTATTTGGGGGGGCAGGAGTAGGTAAAACAGTACTCATCATGGAATTAATCAATAACATTGCTAAAGCTCATGGAGGCGTATCCGTATTTGGCGGAGTAGGGGAACGGACTCGTGAAGGAAATGATCTTTATATGGAAATGAAGGAATCTGGAGTAATTAATGAAAAAAATATTGAGGAATCAAAGGTAGCTCTAGTCTATGGACAAATGAATGAACCGCCGGGAGCTCGTATGAGAGTTGGTTTAACTGCCCTAACTATGGCAGAATATTTCCGAGATGTTAATAAGCAAGACGTGCTTTTATTCATCGATAATATCTTTCGTTTTGTTCAAGCAGGATCAGAGGTATCCGCCTTATTAGGGAGAATGCCCTCCGCAGTGGGTTATCAACCTACCCTTAGTACAGAAATGGGTTCTTTACAAGAAAGAATTGCTTCTACCAACAAGGGATCGATAACTTCGATCCAAGCTGTTTATGTGCCTGCGGACGATTTGACGGACCCGGCTCCTGCCACAACATTTGCACATTTGGACGCTACTACCGTACTTTCCAGAGGATTAGCTTCCAAGGGTATTTATCCCGCAGTAGATCCTTTAGATTCAACCTCAACTATGTTACAGCCTCGGATCGTTGGCAAGGACCATTATGAAACTGCACAAAGAGTTAAAGAAACTTTACAGCGTTACAAGGAACTTCAGGACATTATTGCAATTCTTGGGTTGGATGAATTATCGGAGGAGGATCGTTTAACTGTAGCAAGAGCACGAAAAATTGAGCGGTTCTTATCACAACCGTTCTTTGTGGCAGAAGTTTTTACCGGTTCCCCAGGAAAGTATGTTAGTCTTGCAGAAACTATTAGAGGGTTTCAACTAATCCTGTCCGGAGAATTAGATGGCCTACCCGAACAGGCTTTTTATTTGGTGGGGAACATCGATGAAGCTAGCACGAAAGCTATAAACTTAGAAGAGGAGAACAAATTGAAGAAATGAAATTAAATCTTTATGTACTGACTCCTAAACGAATTATTTGGAATTGTGAAGTGAAAGAAATCATTTTATCTACTAATAGTGGCCAAATTGGTGTATTACCAAACCACGCCCCCATTAACACAGCTGTAGATATGGGTCCTTTGAGAATACGCCTCCCCAACGACCAATGGTTAACGGCGGTTCTGTGGAGTGGTTTTGCGAGAATAGTTAATAATGAGATCATCATTTTAGGAAATGATGCAGAACTGGGTAGTGACATTGATCCAGAAGAAGCTCAACAGGCACTTGAAATAGCCGAAGCTAACTTGAGTAGAGCTGAGGGTACGAAAGAATTGGTTGAAGCAAAGCTAGCTCTCAAACGGGCTAGGATACGAGTGGAGGCTATCAATTGGATTCCCCCATCCAATTGAGGATAATCCAAAGGTTTCGTTGAGACAAAGAAAAACGAAAGAAGGGTAGAAAAAGTTATTAGATAGCGAAGCGAAGTAAGTCCAATGCTATCTAGTAATTTTTCTACCTACCTACCTACTATTGGATTTGAACCAATGACTCCCGCCGTATGAAAGCAGTACTCTAACCACTGAGTTAAGTAGGCAATTTCTCATCACAAAAGAAGCCGCATTACTTCGATCGATTATAGATCGAATCCTTTTTATAAGCAATACCGCTCCATTATTGGTATGGTATTCTGTTATTGGTATGGTATTATAGTAAAATAGATCAAAGGGATATCCTATGGCATTACAGAATATTCATCTTGACAAGAAATTATCTATATGTTAAGATATCTCTGACAAGGGCTATAGCTCAGTTCGGTAGAGCAACTCGTTTACACGTGCGCCAATGCTTTTCAAGGGAATTTATTATGCAATGAACATAATTGACCTTATTGTAAAATCAATGTCTTACTTCATGGATTCGAGAGAATAGGAGAACAGTAGCCTGACAAACAGTCGGTTCAGTCCGATTCGGATGCCAATTCTGGTGCCTAATCAAATAGAACCCCTATTGATTTGCTAGTTGATAAGGTAAATATCCAGCCCACTCAATGCTAGGCATAATGAGGATAAGGGCCTCCAAAAAACTTCTTTTCGTTCTATGAACTTTAAGGTGTGTGAAGTCTCATAGTCAACTCTTGCAGCGGAACGATAGAGACTTCATTTCACTTAGGTTGATTTTGATTTAATTTAGGCCGGAGGCAGACCTAAGTCAAGGTAATCCTCCTTTGAAACACTTTGGTATTGCTCCGAGATAGATATTAATACAAATAAATCAATCAGAGCACAGGGAGCCATCTTATTATCTTTCCGTAAAGAAAAACTATGGCGGATCAACTGATCTTTACATCAGTTGATGAAAGAGCCCAATGCAGAAAAATGCATGTTGGGTCTTTGAAACAGTTCGAATCATTTCGATAATAATCCGTTCGATCTGTTTTACCGAGAAGGTCTACGGTTCGAATCCGTATAGCCCTACTAATATATATGTCTTTTTTTTTTTTAGATTTTAGGATGGATATCCTATGTTTCCTTTAGTATAGTTTTCTTTTCCTTATTAGTACTTGTTTATAGACTCGATGGCCGCTTGCGGCCTAGAATAGAGATAAAAACATTATCATAGGCTCATTTATCGAAAATCATAGAGACAGGAAAAGAAAAAAGAATTTTGATCAAATCAATAGAAAGAAAGATCCCTTATCTGATTTGAATTCCGTCCTTATTCAAATAAAATAGGATATCCCCCAAGTCCCTAGACTTTCCTATAATGACTGCAACGATTTTCTCCATTTTGCGAATTCCTATTTTGTTTGAAGTATATTACTATAATATACATTATGTAAAAATATACATTATCTAAATAGATCTACTTTAAATCGAAAAAATCGAAAGAAAATAAAAAGAAAGAGTAAATAATAAAAGAGGATATTCTGTTTCATAATTCTTAAAATAGAGTTTTTATGGATAAATTGACAATGCCAACTGAATTGACTAATTTCAGTTCTGCCTATTCCACATTAACGGGAGTACATTTATGTTCCTGCTTTACGAATATGATATTTTTTGGACATTTCTAATAATAGCAAGCCTTATTCCTATTTTGGTATTTTGGATTTCAGGGCTTTTAGCCCCGATTAGTAAAGGACCTGAGAAGCTTTCTAGTTATGAATCAGGTATAGAACCCATGGGGGGTGCTTGGTTACAATTTCGAATACGCTATTACATGTTTGCGCTAGTTTTTGTTGTTTTTGATGTGGAAACGGTCTTTCTCTACCCTTGGGCAATGAGTTTTGACGTATTGGGTGTATCCGTTTTTATCGAAGCTTTCATTTTCGTGCTTATCCTAGTTGTTGGTTTAGTTTATGCATGGCGAAAAGGAGCCTTGGAATGGTCTTAACTGAATATTCAGACAAAAAAAAAAAAGAAGGAAAAGATTCCATTGAGACAATCATGAGTTTAATTGAGTTTCCGTTACTTGACCAAACAAGTTCCAATTCCGTTATTTCAACTACACCAAATGATCTTTCGAATTGGTCAAGACTCTCCAGTTTATGGCCCCTTCTATATGGTACCAGTTGTTGTTTCATTGAATTTGCTGCATTAATAGGCTCACGATTCGACTTTGATCGTTATGGATTGGTACCAAGATCAAGTCCTAGGCAAGCAGACCTAATTTTAACAGCCGGTACGGTAACAATGAAAATGGCTCCCTCGTTAGTACGATTATATGAGCAAATGCCTGAACCAAAATACGTCATTGCTATGGGAGCCTGTACTATTACAGGGGGAATGTTCAGTACGGATTCCTATAGTACTGTTCGAGGAGTTGATAAGTTAATTCCTGTGGATGTCTACTTGCCGGGTTGCCCGCCTAAACCAGAGGCTGTTATAGATGCCCTAACAAAACTTCGTAAGAAGATATCACGAGAAATTGTTGAGGATCGAATTTTATGTCAAAGTCAAAAGAAAAATCGATGTTTTACTACCAGTCACAAACTTTATGTTCGGCGCAGTACTCATACCGGAACTTACGAGCAAGAATTGCTCTATCAATCACCATCTACTTTAGATATATCTTCTAAAACTTTTTTCAAATCTAAAAGTCCAGTAGCTTCCTCCAAATTAGTGAATTAAGAGGGGTTCTTTTGTGCAGAAAAAGAAAGAGCAGTGCAATCTTTCAAACTTACATTTGAAATGTGAAATATTTATACAAAAAAAAGGGGGGGGGGACTAAGACAATGCAGCAGGGGTGGTTATCTAATTGGCTAGTCAAACATGAGGTGGTTCATAGATCTTTGGGCTTCGATCATCGAGGAATAGAGACTTTACAAATAAAAGCCGGGGATTGGGATTCCATTGCTGTCATTTTATATGTATATGGTTACAATTATTTACGTTCCCAATGTGCTTATGACGTAGCACCCGGTGGATCTTTAGCTAGCGTGTATCATCTTACGAGAATACAGTATGGTATAGATAACCCAGAAGAAGTATGCATAAAAGTCTTTACCCAAAAGGATAATCCTAGAATCCCGTCTGTATTCTGGGTTTGGAGAAGTGCCGATTTTCAAGAACGCGAATCTTATGATATGGTGGGAATTTCTTATGATAATCATCCACGCCTTAAACGTATCTTAATGCCCGAAAGTTGGATAGGCTGGCCCTTACGTAAGGACTATATAACCCCTAATTTCTATGAAATACAAGATGCTCATTGAATGATAATAAATTCATGCTCACTTATACAACACAACTCTAGATTTTATTCAAGTCACGGAATATTTTGTTTGCTATTCTGTTCCTAGACGAAACGAAATACCTATTATATTCTAATTACTTCCTATTATACAAAAAGGTCCAGATAGACTAATCAAAAAGGGGCTTCATTTCGATTTTACAATTTGGAAAATCACATATTCATTTCCTTCGTATGAAAAGAAAAATACAATGACTCAAAGAAGTTCTTACCACGAACTTTGTACCGCGCACATTATTTAGAACAACTAGGAAAGTAAGTATCAAGAAAAAAATATTCTTCGGAATAGCAGAATACTAAATTAATAAGAAATGCAAAAATGATTAAAAGAAGTGTTTAGAGATTTATCTACTTAGTGTATACTATTTAGATTATTAATGAATATGTATCTCAATGCATCCCGAGGTATTTGTATCAATATCTATTCGGTCGATCTTTTTTTTCTGTGCCAGGAACCAGATTTGAACTGGTGACACGAGGATTTTCAGTCCTCTGCTCTACCAACTGAGCTATCCTGACCCTTTCTTGTGCATCATCCTAGTAGAGTATTTGCATCTATGTCAATTAAAGGGACTAAAAAATCAATAAAGTATTCCTAATTTGGAAACGGGGGAGGGGGTAGTCCTATGCATTGTGGATGTCTTACTTAATAATACTTATAAATTAAATTAATAATTGAGATTCTTTGTGGATACTCTAATAAAAAAAAATCTATTTAATGAATAGGATAAGATCTATTGAGTTCTCTTCAGACTCCTTTGTGAAAGAGTAGAATGAGAAAGCTAATGAATCTTGAACCGATTGATAAAAGAGAAAAGAAAAGAGGATAAATAACTATAGGTTAGGGAATAAAGGAGGGTTTGGGGATAGAGGGACTTGAACCCTCACGACTTATAAAGTCGACGGATTTTCCTTTTACTAGAAATTTCATTGTTGTCAGTATTGACATGTAGAATGGGACTCTCTCTTTATCCTCGTCCGATTAATCCTTTTAAAAAAATAAAAGATCTCAAAAACAATGAATTGAAGGATTTGATTACTCAATATTCGAATGGAATGGATTCACAATAATTCTAAAAAAATTAAGAATTTTTTATTTTATAATCATTCCAAATTTCATTTTTTAAAATAAAAAAAGAACCCATATTATATATGGTATGGGTTCCGTGATTAATCGTTTGCTATGTCAGTATCTATACGTGTGTATTAGATGTATAAAGCTCTTCTTTCTCTAATTTAGTAATTTAGAGGGAGTTTCAGTACCAACACAACGTAATTACACCTCGATTCGTTAGAACAGCTTCCATTGAGTCTCTGCACCTATCCTTTTACTTTGGGTTCTAGTTTGAGAACCACTTGTTTTTTCAAAAAAAGGGATTTGGCTCAGGATTGCCCATTTTTCATTCCAGGGTTTCTCTGAATTTGGAAGTTACCACTTAGCAGGTTTCCATACCAAGGCTCAATACAATCAAGTCCGTAGCGTCTACCGATTTCGCCATATCCCCATTGTCCTTTTTTTTCTTTAAAACCTGGATTTCTTGTGTACTTTCCTACATCTCTTAGTTTTTTTTTGAATCATTGAATTCATTATTCGACGTAGTCTAGCAGCTCGTCTCTATTCAAGAGACCACCCCGCTTATTGCAATTCTGAATTGCATTGATTCTACCCTTGATATATTTGCAATTCAATCGGAATCAATATATCCAAAAGTTTTTCTCTCCCCCCCCCCCTTCTTTCCTTTTTTAGAATAGTCAAAATCATACTATAACGCTTGATATTGATTCATTCTTTTTTTCTAATCAGAATTAGAAATTTGATTTGTATTGTTCGTCCAAGCCATATCAAATTGAAAATATATGAAATCAAATTCAATATAGAAATTGGAATAGATTCTATTAGAAAAAAGGATTTGCGAGTTAGATAAATAAAATAAAAAGAAAGTTCAATAAATTCTATAATCCTATTTAAGAATATCGTTTAGTTAAGCATATCCAGCTAACTTTATCTTTATGAAATTCGAGTATTTTTTTTTTCTTTTTTCTAAGTAAAATTTAGAGCTAGTTAATAACTAAGATTAATAATTAAGATCTGCCATTTTACAGATTTCCTATATATATTTCTATTTGTTACACTATGTCTGTTATGTAAGCCCACTTAGCTCAGAGGTTAGAGCATCGCATTTGTAATGCGAGGGTCATCGGTTCAAATCCGATAGTCGGCTTTTTTCTCTATTGATGTTCCATGAACAAAAATCTCTTTTTTTCTCCGAATTAAATGGAGAATCCAGAGTCTATTACGTCGTTCTACCTTACAATTTTGCTAGATACAAAACATTAAAATAAATAATATATATACAAAAAATCCAGATGTTGATGAAATTCCATTTTTTGTGGTACTTTAGTGGATTTTACTCTGTTTATCCTTTAGTTTAATTCAGTTTTAATTTCGATGTATTCTGTAATGTAAATACAATGAAATTTATTGTGTAAAATGGAATTTCATTTCAATAAAAAAAGGAGTCTTCATGTCCCGTTATCGAGGACCTCGTTTAAAAAAAATACGCCGTCTGGGAGCTTTACCAGGACTCACAAGAAAAACGCCTAAATCCGGAAGTAATCTAAAAAAGAAATTCCATTCTGGGAAAAAAGAGCAATATCGTATTCGTCTTCAAGAAAAACAGAAATTGCGTTTTCATTATGGTCTGACAGAACGACAATTACTTAGATATGTACATATCGCTGGAAAAGCAAAAAAGTCAACAGGTCAAGTTTTACTACAATTACTTGAAATGCGTTTGGATAATATTGTTTTTCGATTGGGTATGGCTTCAACCATTCCTGGGGCCCGGCAATTAGTTAATCATAGACATATTTTAGTTAATGGTCGTATAGTTGATATACCAAGTTTTCGTTGCAAACCCCGAGATATTATTACTACGAAGGATAACCAAAGATCAAAACGTCTGGTTCAAAATTCTATTGCTTCATCCGATCCGGGCAAATTGCCAAAGCATTTGACGGTTGATACATTGCAATATAAAGGACTAGTACAAAAAATCCTAGATAGAAAGTGGGTCGGTCTGAAAATAAATGAGTTGTTAGTTGTAGAATATTACTCTCGTCAGACTTGAGCTTAACGCAAAAGGAAAGGTTCATAGAATTTTTTTCCCCTTCTCCTTTCCCCGAACTAAATCGACCTAAGGCTCTTAATTCGTATTTTACCATTCACCTAGCAGAAATAGATTAACCTTAGGATCTTTTTTCTTTTTTGTTATATTTTACATACCAAAGTCAGTTGCTTTAGAGAATTCTATTAAATAAAAGTATTATTGCTCAAATAAATTGTTATTTGATTTGATACATTGTGATCAGTAACGTTGATGAATTAAGAGAAACGGAAAGAGAGGGATTCGAACCCTCGGTAAACAAAAGTCTACATAGCAGTTCCAATGCTACGCCTTGAACCGCTCGGCCATCTCTCCTACATAATCTTATTATGGAAAATAAACTGAGTGAATAGCGAGTTTTCCTATTCCTGCAGTACAGGTACATCCACAACCGTTCGGGGATTACATGGCTCTATTGGAAAAATTCTTTTTTTTTATCTTAAGTATAAGGATCCTTTATTTTTTTGACTAGAAATTCCGCTCCCTCAAAAGTTTTTCTTTGGGGAAAATCCAAATAAAAAGAGAATAGATAAGAAAATAAAGGAACCCTAGAATTCTATTTGAATAAGGTATGTTACGCCATAGAATCTAAATAAAAAAAGGTTAATGACATTGAAAACGCGAAATAGCTGATCACAGAGGTTGTTGTTGAGAAATAGGAAAGTGGAATGAAATCCAATCTTAATCAAATATTTCATATCTCTTCTTGTCCAAACAGAAGGAAAAGGAGACAATTTGAGTTGAGTGGAAAATCCGTACCTCTCTTATTAGAGCATATGGAGTGATTTATAAGTTTTTATGTTATTTTGTGATAGAATGAAAAGAATTCTATATAGAATGGATTGGGAATTATGCCTAGATCCCGTATAAATGGAAATTTCATTGATAAGACCTTTTCAATTGTAGCCAATATTTTATTGCAAATAATTCCGACAACCTCAGGGGAAAAAAGGGCATTTACTTATTATAGAGATGGTGCGATTTGACTCTTTTTTTTTTTTTGTTTTTTTTTTTAGCCCTACCTACATCTCAGTCTTACGAGAAAGAGAGGGGTTCGTATAGAGAGAACAAAAAAAATTAGTAAAGGAAACCCACGCTTGGGGAAGGTGAGGTGAACTAACAATTCCTTCTGTCGTGTATTCTCGATTGATGTGGCCTTAGATGCTTCAATTGTAGATTTGAGTATTGAGCGAAAGGTTACACCTACAGGATAGGTTCTGTATTCCAGGCTAATCCTACTCTACTAGGACCAATAGGCAGCATAGGGGAGAAAAGCACTACACCTCAAAATAGGAATCAACAAGAGAAAAACTTTGTTAGAAATTAACCCTTTCCTGATCGGTATCAGGATTGGGAAGAATGGTTGGGATAGCAAACAACCATCAGGTTTGTACGTTGGATACCCTTATAACCATCAAAGGTCGTTGAAGTGACTAATTCCTCTAACTAGGAGGCGTTGAGAACAAAGAAATTCCTGGAGCTATCGTTTTTCTATAGCATTAATAGAATTCATTGGTGTTAAGAAAAACCTCTTGGGGGAAGGTTGGCTAGAGATTTCTTGGAAAAATACCAGCCCCTTTCGGTCCATAATGAGACGGGACTAATTCGATTTTCATTCTATAGATTTTTTGCTTAGTACTATGTACAGAAGGGAGGAGCCGTATGAGATGAAAGCCTCATGTACGGTTTTGGAACGGAGATTTTTTGAATAGAATGAACGACCGTAACGGATGTTGGCTCAATCCGAAGGAAATTATGCAGAAGCTTTGCAAAATTATTATGAAGCTACGCGACTAGAAATTGATCCCTATGATCGAAGTTATATACTATATAACATCGGCCTTATACACACAAGCAATGGAGAGCATACAAAGGCTTTGGAATATTATTTCCGGGCGCTAGAACGAAACCCCTTCTTACCGCAAGCCTTTAATAATATGGCCGTGATCTGTCATTACGTGCGACTATCTCCACTATAGAAAGAAAGAAGAAAAAAAGATGAAATTTTCTAGTATTTACTAGAAAAAGGGCTTTCTACATAGGGATCGTCAAAACAACGATTTTGCCCTATCAGCTGTAGGAAGAAAGAACACTTCACGAGAATCAAAATAAGAAGAAAGTTGAGCCTAGACTACTACTCTATGGATAAAGAAACAAATTGATAGAGAAAGCACCGTAAAGATCAATTAGTGAGCGACTGGGTCGATACAACTAAAAAAAAACTGCTTAATTATACCATGATATGGGGCAAAATTTAGGAATCCGCTTATGTAATAGAGCCGATCCACTAAAAGATTAAGCAGCGGTGTAGTATCAGATCCCAAAGATAGTAAGTTCTTTTTTCTTTCTGATGGGAAAAAGTCTTTTTCAAGGATTCTATAGAAATTTCATATATGAAAGACACGAAATCGAGATAGTTACCTTTCAGAAAATTCGAACGAAGGATATAGGTCTATCTATGCTTCATTCTTCTGAAGGTGGGAGAAAAGATCAGACTGATTATTGATCAAAATTAGGGTTTGAAACTTAGGTAATTAACTTCTTCTGCTTAACCCAAGAAGAAATTGGATCGATTTTGGAGAAATCGAATTCAGTTAAGATAGGGGAAATTAAGATAGCAATTTCTGAGCCGTATGAGGTAGGAAACTCTCAAGTACGGTTCTAGGGGAAGGAACTGCCTATTCCGACCGAGGAGAACAGGCCATTCTACAGGGCGATTCGGAAATTGCGGAAGCTTGGTTTGATCAAGCTGCTGAGTATTGGAAACAAGCTATAGCCCTTACTCCGGGAAATTATATTGAAGCCCAGAACTGGTTGAAGATTACGAAGCGCTTTGAATTTGAATAAGACCGCTCTTCATTTTCATGAAATGGGCGGTTTGGTTGTTGATCCATTAATAAAATAATTTTGGTAGGAAGATCAAATCAATAATTTCATTATATCCCTTTCTTTTACCTTCGATTTTATATCATTTCGATTTTATCTCATATTTCATAAGGATAAACAATAGGGATAGGTTCTAGAAGAGAGGTAATAAAGTAAATAAAAGGGGGGAATCTAAATATTCCTACCTAAAGGAGGATTTTTTGACTAATTCAAATTAGTTTCTTGCAATTTGGAATCGAATAATAATATTTATATTATGCTCACTCAAGGAAAGTAGATGTAGGGCTTATACCCTAAAAAAAAATACACTAGCTTCTTAAATTAAAACGTAAAAAAAATATTTTTTTGTTACGTCGGGAAATAATTTTCCAGGATAATCAAGGTCCGTTAGGCACCTAATCCTTATGTCATAATAGATCCGAACACTTGCCTCGGATTGACTTCAATATATAATTGCTCCAGTGAATAACTAAAAAAAAAAATAGAAGGGTGGTAGATAGTAAAGAAAAGGACTAATCATAATATCTATCCTTCAAAGATTCACTAAAAAGACAGTTGGCGGGTCTCTTTGTATGTCTTGTCCGGAAAGAGGAGGACTTAATGATTATTCGTTCGCCGGAACCAGAAGTTAAAATTGTTGTGGATAGGGATCCTGTAAAAACATCTTTTGAGGAATGGGCCAGACCCGGGCATTTCTCAAGAACAATAGCTAAGGGCCCCGAGACTACCACTTGGATCTGGAACCTACATGCTGATGCTCACGATTTCGATAGTCATACCGGTGATTTGGAGGAGATCTCTCGAAAAATCTTTAGTGCTCATTTCGGTCAACTCTCCATTATCTTTCTTTGGTTGAGTGGCATGTACTTCCACGGTGCCCGTTTTTCCAATTATGAAGCATGGCTAAGCGATCCTACTCACATTGGACCCAGTGCTCAGGTAGTTTGGCCAATAGTAGGGCAAGAAATTTTGAATGGTGATGTAGGCGGGGGTTTCCGAGGAATCCAAATAACCTCCGGTTTTTTTCAGATTTGGCGAGCATCGGGAATAACTAGTGAGTTACAACTCTATTGTACCGCAATCGGTGCGTTGATTTTTGCATCGTTAATGCTTTTTGCTGGTTGGTTCCATTATCACAAAGCCGCGCCCAAATTGGCCTGGTTCCAAGATGTAGAATCCATGTTGAATCACCACTTAGCGGGGTTATTAGGACTTGGGTCTCTTTCTTGGGCGGGGCACCAAATCCATGTATCTTTACCGATTAACCAGTTTCTTGACGCTGGGGTTGATCCTAAAGAGATACCACTTCCTCATGAATTTATCTTGAATCGTGACCTTTTGGCTCAACTTTATCCTAGTTTTGCCGAAGGAGCAACCCCCTTTTTCACCTTGAATTGGTCCAAATACGCAGAATTTCTTACTTTTCGCGGAGGACTAGATCCAATAACCGGTGGCCTATGGTTGAGTGATATTGCGCACCATCATTTAGCTATTGCTATTCTTTTCCTGATCGCTGGTCATATGTATAGGACCAACTGGGGTATTGGTCATGGGCTTAAAGATATTTTGGAGGCTCATAAAGGCCCATTTACAGGACAAGGCCATAAGGGTCTCTATGAAATCCTAACAACGTCATGGCATGCTCAATTATCTCTTAACCTAGCTATGCTA